ATACCCCTAGAGGGGGATAAGGCTAAGCGCAGCGAAAAGGGTTTTCCATGAGATGGGAAATCAAACCTATTAGCTCCACACGAGATTTGTGAATAAGTGATTGTGTGATAATTCGCAAGGAATACCCGTCTTTCTGCTAAACAAGATGTATTGAACTGATAATTCATTAGATACTTTTTATGAATGTCAATTAAATATCGTAAGTAAATGACTCCCGGTTGTTCAATCATTTGATAACCAGAGTCATTATTTAATAAATGATCATCACTATGAGTCAGACTCCATAGAATTTGATCAATCCTTTTTTCTTTTTCGGTTGTTAAAGCAGAGAACTGAACCAAAAATTTTCTTTCTTCTGGATCAATCCAATCACTGAGCGAGAACCAGAATTCTATTCTATCCTCCATCCAATCATCGCCCCCAATCCAATCATCGCCCCCCTCTTCGTCTTTTATTATCGATGAATAGATCTCTTTACTTATATGACTTAGATATCGCGTATTTCTCGAAAAAGTGATTCGATCGATGGGATTTGGTATGATATTTATGAGATCCATAATAAAATTTTTTTTCTTAGAGCGTATTGATTTGACCCTATAAGCGGGACCACCAAAGAAAGAACCTAATATTGCTTCTAGGGAATCTCCTAATCGGTTCAGAACAACCAGAAAGAGATCATTTAACCAAAAGAAATCCGATTCCCATATAGGATACGTATACAGAAGTTTTCTCAACTCAGTTATATATGATGGCGTCATCAAAGCTTTGACCTCTTCGAACTCTCTGTGTAACTCACTAGAGACTCGGAAAACAACGATAAGATGTGTATAAACGAAATATCCAATAACCAGAAGAAGAAAAAAGATTGAATATAAGAACTCCCAAACATTTGGCGATACCAGATATGTGCATATCAACTCATGATTTCGATGAATCATTTCTTCGGATAAAAGAAGATTATGTAAACACTTTTTCGAAATCTCACTTCTTATCGACTTAAATTCTGGAAGATAATATTTTTTCTGAAGAATTAGCCATGATATATCGGATCGGTGCCTAATCTCAAAAAAAATAGATAAAAATTTGCTAATTAGGATCTTCAATAGGTCTGAAAAAATATCTAAAAATAGAGAAGTTATATATTTGTACCCTGTCGAAGTAAGGAACCACGGGATATACATTTTGACTAGATTCCATTTTGAGCGAATTGAAAAAGCGCTATCTCGTTGAATTCTATACATCTGCGCTTTATCAACGCCTTTATTTAGACTTCTATACATCTGCCCTTTATCAAAGCATTTCTTTAGATAAAGACTCCGTTTTTTCCTCTTTTCCGATGGTAAACATTTATCAGAACATCGAGTGTAAATCAAACCCATGTTTGAATTGAGATACTGATGCAAGTTTTTCCTTTCTGAATCAGATAGATTCATATCTGAAAGAGGTTGATAAAACGTTCTTTCAAAATGGACTCTTTGTTCCTCTGTTAGAGGGGTTGCAGAAATGTCTGTGATCGAGTCTCGGCGAACGAATAGATCGGATCGAATTGTAAAATCGTTAGGTATGAATATGTTAGATACCTGTGACTCGATTAGTGAAATAGTATCTCTCTCCAAAAAAGCATGTTTTTTTTTACCGACACCCAAAGCAAATATTTTGTTGCGAATGAACAAGATATCGAGGAATTTTCTATACAATAACTCAGAATTATTGCGAGGGGCTTTTTCTATATAAAAAGGGAATCCTTTGTTACAATAGAAGCAGAAGTTATGCGAATTCTTCAAGAATCGAAGTCGATTTGCCTTATAAAAAGAAGATATCAATGAACTTCTATGAAATGGTTTTACGGGATTCAGCCAATTGTTTTGATCGTCGGATATCATTGAGAAATAGGAATCCGTGTTACCATTCCTGTGATTATTTTTAGTATCGAATGAGTCAATCTTTGGTATTTTATGGATCAATAATTTAGATTTTTGGAAAGTCTCATGATCATTCAATAAGAAGGCTTTTAATTTTTTCAAATGAACGATTTGAACACCTATTAATTCTAACAACGGATTGTAGAGTTGATCATTCGGACCTTTCAATTCAGAAATATGGATCTCGGACCTATAAATAGGTATATTCCCAAAACTCACAAAGAAAAAGCGAAGTGAGTTAGACACAAAGAGAAGCAACTTAGACAAATATTTTTTGTCGATAACCTCAGACCAATCAATCGAATATTTATTAATACGTAATCGACCGAACACTACTTGAAAACGGCTCCTCTGCTCAGAAACTAAATGTTCCTGGAAATTCTTGCTCCCATTGAACCATTTGTATCTATATGAATCAGGATCCTGATTCATGAATCTCTCGGTTCGAGAAAGAAAAATAAGAGGATCGAAACTTTTCTTATCGCTCTTTTTCAAATTCGATAAATGTTGGTTGATCCTATATTTCCTTCTAGTTCTATGATTCAGAGTATCGTTTCCTATTTGATCCCTTTTAATTCCATATTCGAAGCTGCGATCGGATCGATTCATTAAAAAGAATCGATTCAATACATTTCTTATGTACCCATAGGTGCTATATTGGATTTGAATCAGATTTCGGATCAATATATTTTGATTTTTATTGACTGCCTCCATTTTTTTGTTACTAGCAAATACCACATTCAAGAATTGTTTTTGCTCCAATCCGCAGGAATCAATACAAAACGCAAATCCCTTATGATACACCAGATCCGGCTTGGTTATTGATAGAGTGAATAGATCTGCCATTTCTTGAAATCTCTCTTCAGACTTCGGAACCATATCACATCCCGGATCTGGTGAAATAGGATGAATTGAGACGCTATTTTGTAAATACGGCATTATCTTGAATAGATTAATAATTGCTTTATTTTCCGATCGCCTGAAAGGGGCCAAAGAAACAACAAGATGTTTCTTCAACAATTTATGATCTCTAGTGGGCTTCTCAGTAGGAGTTGAACCCAGATAAAGTTCTGAACATCGACCAGAGAAAAAAGAACGAATGGATCTTGTAGGATTATCAAGACGTTCTTCGATTTCTTTTATATCTTTCTCTTTGAATGAGGTCTCAATTCCAGTTCTAGTACTCTCTTTCGGATCCAAGAAACAACTCGCCGAAATATTTTTTCCTTTTGGAAGATAGAGGAGCGAAACAATCAGCCTATTCATATTGTAAGACCAAAAGGGTTTTTCCACAGCATCGTCTCTAGGTCCAATGGAATGCATAGGTATAGGAAGAAGACCTATCAAAAAGAGATTTTTTCTTTGGACCATATTTCGATTGTTAATACGATATAGAAGAAACATTACTACAAAGAGTATTACACCCTTGATCGTGAAATCTCGATTGCTTGTTGAACCCCGCGAATTGGGTGAAAATAGGATACTCAAAATTCGGGGATCAAATAATTTTATAAAACGTTCTTGGTGGAAAAAAATGTGAATGAAAGATACCCAATTGAATTTGGTCCTTTTAATCTCTCTTAATTCGAAAAGCCAGAATCTCACTTGATCGCCGTCCATCTCTGACTCCATCTCTGACTCTGCTACCTCTTTTTTATTAAGATATTTGTCTTGATCGCCGTCCATCTCTGCTACCTCCTTTTTATTAAGATATTTGTCTTGATCGCCGTCCATCTCTCCTACCTCCTTTTTAATAAATAATTGTAATCAAATGCGTCTAAAAAATTTTTTTATGTATTTCTTATTTGATGTATTTCTTTTTTTTTATGTATTTCTTTTTTTATGTATTTCTTTTTTTTTATGTATTTCTTTTTTTATGTATTTCTTTTTTTTTATGTATTTCTTATTTGATGTATTTCTTTTTTTTTATGTATTTCTTTTTTTATGTATTTCTTTTTTTATGTATTTCTTTTTTTATGTATTTATTATTTTATGTATTTCTTATTTGATGTATTTATTTATTGATTTATCCTAAAGATTTCATTTCAATTGGAATTTGGTTAGTCACCATGTACGAGGATCCCCGCTAAGCATCCATGGCTGAATGGTTAAAGCGCCCAACTCATAATTGGCGAATTCGTAGGTTCAATTCCTACTGGATGCACGCCAATGGGACCCTCCAATAAGTCTAAGTCTGGCTCTGTATCAATGGAATCTCATCATCCATACATAAGGGATTGGTGTGGTATATTCATATCATAACATATAAACAGTAAAAACTAGCATTCTTATTGAGACTCGAACTCATAGGGAAGAAATTTTATTTATGGATGGAATCAAATAGGCAGTATTTACAGACAAAAGTATTCGGTTATTGGGGAAAAAGCAATATACTTCTAATGTCGAATTCGAATCAACTAGGACGGAAATAAAGTATTGGGCCGAACTCTTCTTTGGTGTCAAGGTAATAGTTATGAATAGTCATCGACTCCTCCGAAAGGGTAGAAGAATGGGACCTCTTATGGAACATCCAATGCATTACAAACGTATGATCATTACGCTTCAATCGGGTTATTCTATCCCACCTCTTAGAAAGAAAATAACTTCAATAAAAATACTTAATAACATGGCGATACATTTATACAAAACTTCTACCCCGAGCACACGCAATGGAGCCGTAGACAATCAAGTGAAATCCAATCCACGAAATAATTTGATCTATGGACAGCGTCGTTGTGGTAAAGGCCGTAATGCCAGAGGAATCATTACCGCAAGGCATAGGGGGGGAGGTCATAAGCGTCTCTACCGTAAAATAGATTTTCGACGAAATGAAAAAGACATATATGGTAGAATCGTAACCATAGAATATGACCCTAATCGAAATGCATACATTTGTCTCATACACTATGGGGATGGTGAAAAAAGATATATTTTACATCCCCGAGGGGCTATAATTGGAGATAGCATTGTTTCTGGAACAGAAGTTCCTATAAAAATGGGAAATGCCCTACCTTTGACCGATATGCCATTAGGCACAGCCATACATAACATAGAAATCACACTTGGAAAAGGTGGACAATTAGCTAGAGCAGCGGGTGCTGTAGCGAAACTGATTGCAAAAGAGGGGAAATCGGCCACATTAAAATTACCTTCTGGGGAGGTCCGTTTGATATCCAAAAACTGCTCAGCAACAGTCGGACAAGTGGGGAATGTTGGAGTGAACCTGAAAAGTTTGGGTAGAGCCGGATCTAAGCGTTGGCTAGGTAAGCGTCCTGTAGTAAGAGGAATCGTTATGAACCCTGTAGACCATCCCCATGGGGGTGGTGAAGGGAAGGCTCCAATTGGTAGAAAACACCCCACAACCCCTTGGGGTTATCCTGCACTTGGAAAAAGAGGTAGAAAAAGGAATAAATATAGTGATAATTTTATTATTCGTCGACGTAATAAATAGAATTAGTCTCTTCGTCTTGACATAAAAAAATTTTAGGAGTAATGTGTCACGTTCACTACAAAAAAATCCTTTTGTAGCCAATCATTTATTAAAAAAAATTGATAAGATTAACCAAAAAACGGAAAAAGAAATAATATTAACTTGGTCTCGGGCATCTACCATTATACCTAGCATGATTGGACATACAATTGCTATCCATAATGGTAGGGAATACTTACCTATTTACATAACGGATCTTATGATAGGTCATAAATTAGGAGAATTCGCACCAACTCGAAATTATAGCGAATATGCAAAAAACGATAATAAATCTCGCCGTTAATTTTATTAATTATTAATAAACTAATTTCTAATAAAAATAAAAAATATACTAAATGCTTATCATTTTTTAATCGGAGGTAACCTTTATGAAAAGAAAAAAGAGAAAAGATGATGTATATGCTTTAGGCCAATATATATCTATGTCGGCTCACAAAGCAAGAAGAGTAATTGACCAGATCCGCGGGCGTTCCTACGAAGAAACACTTATGATATTAGAACTCATGCCCTATCGTGCATGTTATCCCATTTTTAAATTGATTTATTCTGCAGCATCAAATGCTAGTCACAATAAAGGTTTCAACAAAGCCGATTTAGTTATTTTTAAAGCCGAAGTTAACAAAGGAACTACCATGAAAAAATTAAAACCTCAAGCCCGAGGACGTAGTTATCTGATAAAAAGACCGACTTGTCACATAACTGTTGTATTAAAAGATATAACCTACTATGGAGACATAGAAGAATGTATACGAAGTTTATCTAAAACTAATCAACAAAGAGTCTTGCTCAATGAAAAATTTGCCGAATACCGGGATTTCTTTTAAAGTAAGTATGATGGGGTAATATGGGACAAAAAATAAATCCACTTGGTTTCCGACTTGGTACAACCCAAAGTCATTATTCCCTTTGGTTTGCAAAACGAAAAAACTATTCTGAAGGTCTACAAGAAGATCAAAAAATACGGGATTATATAAAAAATTTTGTAAAAAAAAATACAAAAGCATCGTCGGGTGTCGAAGGAATTGCACGCATAGAAATTAAAAAAAGAATCGATCTGATACAGGTAATAATCTATATGGGATTCCCAAAGTTATTAATAGAAAATAGACCACGAGGAATCGAAGACCTAAAAGTAAATTTACAAAAAGAATTAAATTGTGTGAGCCGAAAACTCAACATTGCTATTTCACGAATTGCAAAACCTTATGGGCACCCTAAAATTCTTGCTGAATTTATAGCTGGCCAATTAAATAATAGGGTATCATTTAGAAAAGCCATGAAAAAGGCTATTGAATTAACCGAACAAGCGGATACAAAAGGAATTCAAATACAAATAGCAGGCCGGATCGATGGAAAAGAAATTGCCCGTATTGAATGGATAAGAGAGGGAAGAGTTCCCCTACAAACTATTCGCGCGAAAATTGATTATTGTGCCTATCCCATTCGAACTATTTATGGGGTATTAGGTATCAAAATTTGGATATTTATAGATGCAAAATAATAATAGGACTTTACTTGTCTTTCTTTTTCGGTTTAAGATTTAAGAATGGAACACAAAATAACAACTTTGTCCTTTTTTTACATCAAACTAGTTCTAATTTAAAATTTCACAAGATTAAATAAAAAATTAATGCATCTTTTTTTGATCAAATTGCTATGCTTAGTGTGTGACTCGTTGGTTTTTACTAGAATTAAGCCTAAATAAGCTAAGAATATGAACCCGTAATATGAAGTATGAATTAATAATGAATACTAAATTTAATTATTTAATTTAATAACTATAAAAACTAATAACCAACTCATCGCATCACATTATCTGGATCCAAAGAAACAGTCAAGATATGCTTTTTTAAGCCTATCATTGCAGCAACTGAATTTTTTAGCATAAAAAAATATAATGAATTTTAAGAAAAAAAGGATACGGATAAATGGAAAGGTGAGAGAAAGAAAAAAAAGGAATATAAAAGATATATAATTCCGATATAATATATTATGTAAGGTCTTTGAAACATCTCATAAACGACAATAATGTAATAAAGCATTAATAAAAAAATTCTATGAGATGAATCTTTTCATAGAAAAATTAAAAAAATCATACGAGCTTCAAGCCAAAAAAGACTAAGAAGGTTGGCTTAAGAACTACTTTCAGTAAGAGCTCCGTTGTCGAATTCAGTCCTAAGCATTAATCAAGAAGCGGTGGGAACGACGGAACCCATGAATACATAAGATTAAATTGAAAATGAATCCTGATTATTTAGTGGGAAGGATGGCGGAACGAACCATAAATCAATTCATATTTTCTGAAAAATTATAAACTAACTCTACAATTGAAAAAGAGACTGAAAGAGTAAATATTCGCCCGCGAAAATCTATTTTAGATCATATATATATATAATATTTACTAAAAATTAATCCCTAAGAAGCGCTTGATTCAGTGGATTATTCCGTGTATATCTTAATTATATCTCTTCTTAATTTATAATTTTTCATTCGCGAGGAGCCGGATGAGAAGAAAATCTCATGTCCAGTTCTGTAGTAGGGATGGCATTACTAAAATAACCATCAACTATAACCCAAAAAGAACCAGATTCCGCAAACAACATCGAGGAAGATTAAAGGGGATATCTTCTCGAGGAAATAAAATTTGTTTTGGAAGATACGCTCTTCAGGCACTCGAACCCTCTTGGATCACATCTAAACAAATAGAAGCGGGGAGGCGAGCAATGACACGAAATGCGCGCCGTGGGGGAAAAATATGGGTACGTATTTTTCCAGACAAACCGGTTACACTAAGGTCTGCGGAAACCCGTATGGGTTCGGGGAAAGGATCTCCCGAATATTGGGTAGCTGTTGTCAAACCAGGTCGAATACTTTATGAAATAAGCGGGGTAGCAGAAAATATAGCCCGAAGGGCTATCTCAATAGCGGCATCTAAAATGCCTATACGAACTCAATTTATTATTTCAGGATAGGAATGTAGAACCAAAGAAAATCGATCTTATTTTTGACAAACAATATTTATTTTTAGTCCTTTGCAGTTATTTTTGCATTGAAAGAACAGATAAAAAAATATGATTCAACCTCAGACCTATTTGAATGTAGCAGACAACAGTGGAGCTAAAAAATTGATGTGTATTCGAATCATAGGAGCTAGCAATCGTCGATATGCTCGTATTGGCGATGTTATTGTTGCTGTGATCAAAGAAGTAATACCCGATTCACCCTTAGAAAGATCAGAAGTAATAAGAGCTGTAATTGTACGTACCTGTAAAGAACTCAAACGAGACAGCGGTATGATAATAAGATATGATGACAACGCTGCAGTTATCATTGATCAAGATGGAAATCCAAAAGGAACTCGAGTTTTTGGCGCAATTGCCGGCGAATTGAGACAAAACTTTACTAAAATAGTTTCATTAGCTCCTGAAGTATTATAAGAACAAGAAACGGACTATTTGAATGAGTATAGTAGACTATCTATCACGTATATATCTTTCGTTTAAAAATTTTAAAATTTTTAACTCATAACAGAAAAAAAAGAAAAAAGTAATAAAAAACATGTTGATTAGATTAAAATTTGGAGACACCACGGATTTTAGTTCATTATGGGTAGGGACACTATTGCTGATATAATAACCGCGATACGAAATGCTGACATGAATAGAAAAGGAACAGTTCGAATACCATCGACTAACATCACCGAAAACATTGTTAAAATACTTTTACGAGAAGGCTTTATTGAAAACGTGAGAAAACATCAAGAAGGAAACAAATACTTTTTAGTTTTAACTCTGCGACATAGAAGAAATAGGAAAGGCCCATATCGAAATACCTTATATTTAAAAAGAGTCAGTCGACCTGGTTTACGAATCTATTCTAACTCGCAAGGAATTCCTAAAATTTTAGGCGGAATAGGAATTGTAATTCTTTCTACCTCTCGCGGTATAATGACAGATCGGGAGGCTCGACGAGAAGGAGTTGGGGGAGAAATTTTATGTTATATATGGTAATTCCCTCTAATATCTAAATTAAATAAAAAATTGACTATAATTGTGAACAAAAAAGCCAAAAGAGAGGTTATCTAGTATCTCTGCTCTATTAGTTGATACGTTAAGGAGGTTTTGCCTGGAATGAAAGAACAAAATAACTCACTAACGATATGTTCTGCATTCGTTTAGATAATGAAGATCCGATTAGAATTATAAATTTCATTTCAAAAATCATAAAGGATACGACGTAATTCTATATTCTATAGGTAAAAACCTATTCCTTAGTAGGGTTAAAATTGAAATAAGCCTTTACTGATTGAACCAGAGGTCATAGATAAATTTTAAAAACTCTTCACTAAGGATTCACAGGATTAAGTGGTTTTTCAACCTCAACACTCCTTCTCTCGAGAGTACAATTCAAGATTTCAAATATCAAGAAACTCATTTTCTTCCACGAACTAGATTCAAAATTAAAAGTAAGGAATGACAAATATGAAAATAAGGGCTTCTGTTCGTAAAATTTGTGAAAAGTGTCGTCTGATCCGCAGACGGGGACGAATTATAGTAATTTGTTCTAACCCAAAACATAAACAACGACA